CGTTGTTCAAACAACTCTTCAGAGTCCCTAGAGCTCCTTGTAAAGCTTGTTGGAAAACCCGTTGTCGGACTTGATTAATAGCTCTTTGTTGTTCAAAATTAATGGTTTCATTTTTGTAATTTTCTAATTGTTCAAAAGTCTTATAAGTTGAATTAATCAAATTTAATTTTTCGCGTTCTATCTCAGAGTATCCATTCACTCGAAACTGATCTGCTTCCATTTCCGCTTTCCGCAAGCGCGCCCGGGCTTTTTCCAGCCGTTCAACGGCCCCCCCCCGTAATTCTTCTGAATTTCGAATAGTATTCAAAATCCTATGTTTTCGATTATCTAATAAATCAATTAATGAAAGTAGATTATCTTTCCATTCATTTCAAAACTTACATGATCCCTTCCCGAACCAAACACGAATCTTTCGATTCATTTGGCTCTCACGCTCAATTACTTGACTTATGGAAAATTACCATATTTTTTTTTATGTAATGAGCCTATCCTCTCTTCTCATTTCATATTCAAAAAAAATATGGAAACTGATCGCTAATCCAAGATCAGAATATTCGGAGAACTCTTCTGACCACAGAAAAAAACAGGTATGTAATTGTCAGCAAAGTTGTTTCTTTTTTTCTTCAAATTCAAAAAATGCTTCTTACTTTATACATAGGTCATCAATTCTACATTGGATAATAAGGGGGGAAATCCCCATTTTACACTAAATAGTTCAAATCATTTTATCAATATGAGTGTTATATATCGAAAAAGTTTCGAACTATCAATTTGGAACCCATCCATGTATTAACATAGTAGTAGAAAAAGTACCATCTTGCGTTTGGACTTCAAACGGTTTAGCTTTAACCATGTTAATGCTCCCACATTGTTGGTTGATAGAGAATCAAAGCAAGGTAGATTTACCAACAAATTACGAAATGCTATGGTTCTTACCTATGATTTCTTAATTTATATTTATTCAGATCAGAAGTAATTCGCGGGGTTATGCACCTTTCTTTCCTAGTTATAACGAACAAAGTGCATCTGGTTGGATCCAGCCTATTCTTGAAATAAACAACTCGCACACACTCCCTTTCCAAAAAAGATCAATACACCGAGCACTACACTTAGATTTATTGGATTTGTTGCTAAAATATCGGTATTAAATCTTAAACTCCCGGCGGATGGCCAGTGACCCAAGGAAACGAAAGAATCGGTTACATTTTTCATATGATCTCCCCTTATAGATAGACTAAAAAAATAGAACAGAGTTCTTTTTGTATCACGTCGCCCCCTCTTTTTTATTATTTTTTCTTTTTTTTTTTCAATTGAAATTTCCCAATAAAAATGAGAATTATTCGAATTAGGTACCAGGCGCCTTCTCAATTCTGAAATACCTCGTTTGTTGCAACATTTACGAAAAAAAGGGTTCCATCGGACATTGGACTAAGATAAGAAGGGAAGGAAAAAACAAGTCAGTATGCTAATTCCTCATCATCCTCAAATCGGTCCGGCCCAGAGTTATTGTCTGAACGAATAATTGTAGGAGTGAAATCTTGCTATAATTTTTAAAAGTAAGCGACACAATAAAATCTGAAAAATACAATGTATTTTTCAGATTTCTACATTAAACTAAACAAAAGGATTCGCAAATAAAAGCGCTAATGCTACAACCAGCCCGTAAATTGTTAAAGCTTCCATAAAAGCTAGACTAAGTAATAAAGTACCTCGTATTTTTCCCTCCGCCTCGGGCTGTCTCGCAATACCTTCTACAGCTTGGCCCGCAGCAGTACCTTGACCAACTCCAGGTCCAATAGAAGCAAGCCCTACGGCCAATCCAGCAGCAATAACGGAAGCGGCAGAAATCAATGGATTCATGATAAGTTCCTCGCACAAAAATAAAAAAATGGTTAATGATACAATCAAATCAAAGAATGAATTAGAACTTAACTATTCCATCCCTAAGATTCATCCAATACAAACAAAAAACTCCGAAATAATATTTAATATTATTAATATTATTGAATCATCCGAACTACTTCAATATCTCTTTTTGAGTTTCTATCCTCCACGAAGTCTTTGTCTTTGTGAATTCATATGACTTTATTATTCATTCAATTCACAGCCACAGACCAGACCGGACAAAAGGAAAAGACTTATATTGGAATCCCGATCTGGAGTAGGGCAAATTATATATATCTCGAGTTCATATATAACTAGTCAATTATCACATATACATGCCTTTCTTACATAATGTAAACCAATTATTTGTATCTTAGATACAATTGGATTCTAGAATAATTCTTCGAAACATCCACAAAAGTTGGCTTATAGCCATTACATATACCTAATTGACCCCCCCTTTTTTTTTTTTACAATTTACAACAATTCCCTCATCTCGTAATCTTTTTTGCTATTACTCTAGATTCTAAATCGTAATATCCCATACCATCTTTGTATGTTTATGTTTCTTAAGTTAGAGTATCTTGAGCCAGGCATACATTGCGCTGGGATAAGC